CCTCTAAGCCAGTCAGTCAATGGAGGGACCGGGGCGCTAGGTATTTTCTTTCTTCTGGCCGTAGGTGTGATCAATGCCATTGAGCTTCGGTACTCTAAAATAGTAGTCGGAATTCGCTTCTGAGTGAGCTTCCTTCCTTATGCTCTGGCCTGACCTTCACGAACAGCTTTCTTTCAGCTACCAACTTCAAAGCTTGATCTCATCTCTCTTCTTTTGAAAGTTTAGTACTATTATTGTTGGCATGGAAGGAGTTCATCTTGAATTGCCAGTACAGTGATTGGAGGCCTTCCTCACCTGTTCTAGTGACATAGGCCCATCCGGTCGAGAGAAGAGACTTGAGATTAGCCACTAGGTGAAGTACCAAGGAGAGGATCGGCTTCAGCCATAACCAATACGGAGGGATTGACATAGTAAAGGAGGCTAAACAAAGCTATCAAAGGGATGTGCCCAGGCTCGGAATATCCTTCTTTCGTACCCAAGAGTAGCCCTATTTCTAATAGGAGCAATTCAAGCATTAATTAGTACTACCTCAGATCTAAAAGGAAAGGAAGGAGAATAAGGGAAGGTGCCAAGTAGCTGATTGCACATTACTAAGGCAAGGAATAAGACGTCTGAGAAGGGATGCCGAAAAAAGGCTTCAATTTAATCTGGTGCAAAGTCAGTAGTACTAGGGCCTTCGAGTTGGAATTTCCAACTATAAACAAGTGTAGCGAAGTCACCTCCATTCTCGATTTCTATTGCGACAGAGGGAGGTATCATAATAGAGTCAAAATCACGATTAGAGTCAGTCCGGATAAAAGGAAGAATCCAATCCCCTTCTTCCTGATCTTATTGGCCTTACAGCGGGCCTAAGAGCAAGGAAGTCTCAACTCCCCAATCCCCCAGGGTGAGGGGTGAACCTTCTGTCTGATTCAATCTCATCTATTGCTGCTTTCGAATCGGCTGAAAGGGTATTTTGATGTCACTTAGGAGAAGTATAGGGAAGTGTGCCTGAGTCTTCTATAATAAGTAGTTGTGACTCGGTCTAGCTAGGACAGAGCCATCCTAAAGAGACTTTCTTCTGTTCTAGGTTTCCACAAAGCGGTATCAGGGTATGAGAACGCCTTTCTCCTATATATAATCAAGTCTTTGGTTTAGATCAATCAATCCTCAATCCGGGCTCAATGACCGGAATGAATGGCTTTCTCCTGTCTCCTCATGGATCCAACTATTAGGTTCGTGGGTTTGTGGTCCGTGCCTAAAGCAACTCTTTTCCATTCGCGAACGTTTAAGAAGTCATCTCCTGATTCGTTGATCTATTGAGCTAAGGCAGCTCTGCATATAGTGTTTTAGACTCATACTTCATCGCCGCCTGGTCCTTTCGAACCTTAATCTTAAGAAATTCCTGAACGAGAAAGCGGTATGTATGGTTGGCGTATGCCTGGAAACTAGTCCAGAATGATATCATCAACTGCACGATAGACCATGAGTAAGCACTTTTGACAGCAAGAGAAGAGTCCTCCTCCTCACAAGGACCGACTCCTTTAGGTGCGAGGTGCGATCAACCGCGAAAAGTCAGTAATAAAGAATCCGCTCTCCGGTAAGCGAAGGAAAGCAGGTCAAAGCCTGCCAAGGCGTCAAGGCAGTTCGACAAAGGCAGAAAGAGTCTCCGTCCTGAACACAGAAGGAAGGCGGGTTTGTCAATGCTTGAACTGATTGATCTAAGTGAGCTACGAGGTTAGTCTTCTAGGATCAACTTGCTTCAAAGTGCCCATTAATTATTTGTTAATTTCAGGAATGATCCTATCAGTGATTATGTACTAGGCTTATCTAATGAATTGAGTCTTCCAAGAAAGGTTTCTAATGAATCTGCTAATTGAGGTTCTAGATTCGTTCAAAAGGCAGAAAGGAATAGGCTAAGGGCCGTACCTTAATGATCCCTAACCATATTGATGTTCCTGAGTTCTAGTCTTTCTGGTAGCCAATGATCTAAGGGAGCTAGCAGTGCAAAGATACTCAAAAGTGGTACGCGCACATAAAAAAGCGGTTGGACGGTGTCTTTCTCTGTTTTGTTCCTTCCTCGGCAAGCTTGGGAGTTTCCTGATGTAAGCTCCCTGGGTACGGTTTCGGAGTTTATGTAAATGCCCTATCTTCAAAGGGAGCTGCTGACTTAAGGTATCCCCTGATCCGAGGGTGAGCTAGAATTTCGTATGGTGAAGAGGAAAGGAAGAAGTCATTGTAAAGGAAGACGACATTTACCATTTCCGCTGCCTGCCTAAAGGCTTATTGGTAGCTCTTAGGTTCTCTGTCAGTAGAGTGATTGCCAAAACCTAGGTATGTTTTCGGAGAATAATAAGAAGAGACGGTTGTAGCTTTTAGAGACTATCCTCTGCAGCTGTAGCTACGTGGAAGCCAGCTGCTTAAAGACAAGCCCCCTAACCATTCCGCTATTCCTGCCCTAAAGCAAGGGAATCCGCTCTGACCCACCACCCTGGTAGGAATTGCCAGATTTACAGTTAATGAATCCTTGTAATACAAGTTCTTTCCTCTAACGATGGCTACGAACTACGCGAACTGAACTGTCAAGGCTTTCAAACCAAGACTGAGAAAGCTCAATCAATAAAGAGTATTTTAGTGGAATGGCTTAACTTACTCCCCATACGAGACCGGAAAGGAAGCTAGCGAACCTAGGGTCAACACCAAGGTAGGGGCAAAGGGGAAAAGAACGATGTTTGATGTGAACGGAAGCACGCATTTCGCTAAGAAAGCAAAACAGGAAGCGGCGATAGCAAACATTACCCTCACTCAGAACAATATGCTCTTGGGAGACATGAAGCACAATCAACCTCTCTACCTTAAGACTTCTAACATGGTCGATTCTAGATAGAGCACGGTAACCCACAACCCCCTACTCTACAAAACAAAGAGTGGAAAATCTCTTCATAGGGTACTGTAGCTGTACAGCCATAGTACCATAGGGATGGTGAGAGTTCATAAGAGCCCGAATTTAGATAGGTGAAAGATCCTTACTCAAATTACGAACCCTGAACCTCTTTGCGAATTCACAGCTGAACCTTGATGGGAAATCATAGATTTCTGATAGGAAAGAAAAAGCCCAATTACAAAAAATTTTTTCATATACACGAGCGTCCTCCTACATTGTCCCCTAGTACAGCATACTTAAGAAAGCGGTTTCCAGGGTCAACCTGTTTAACTGCATGCCAGACCACTAAGTGATGAGACCGTGCAAACAAAGGCAACGAGGAGCGCTAGCCGGAACTGGACAATGGGTGGGTGTCCAACAAACATTCCTTAGCTAAGAAGGATTCATTCACCGCAGCTTCTCTTACTAGCAGATGAAACTAGCAACATCACATCATATAGAATACCGATTGACAGGCATTCAAGTCTATCTTATAGTTTATGTTGATGATCTCATTCTTTCCGCGAGCGCATCCTTCATTTCCAAGCCTTATTTCTCTCGTAATTTTTCCATCTGGGCGCCTATTCATTCTTTTTTGGGGTGTATAAAGCCACGGAGCGATTCAGGCATCTATCTTATTGTATTGACGCAATTGGAAGATCAGGATTTCTCCCTGCCGCTCAAGCGGGATCAGATCGGGCTTTAGCGAGAACAGCTGTAATTGAATCGGGAACGGAAAGACTTCACTTCAACTCAATAAATGACGTCTACTTCGTAAGTGCTAAGGCAAAATATATCACCGAAAGGAAAGGTGATAGGGGAGCCTAGCCATTTCACTCTACCTGAGTAATAAAGTGGAAACCCCCCTCACGATCGATTAAAAGGAAAGTCGCCCAGAGATATTTGTTCAAATCCAATTCGTGAAGACAGAGTAAATTCAACAAATCTAAGGAAGCAAGTCCTAGGCCTCACTATCTATCAATCAAGAAGGTAAAGGAGAGAAGGTTTGATTGAAAGTAGTACGTCTGCAGGGATCTGTCGTTAACGATTTGACCGGGACACATCCAATTGAAAGCCTAATCCCAACCTCTTTGGAAGGAGCTCCAAAAAAGACTTGACTTCAGAGCGGGGAATCTTCCTACAAGTGAGCACCAAGTCAAATGTATTCAAAAAGGGCTATACCTCTGCCTAGACAAAGAGGACTTTAAGGCAGCCTCGTAGGAGACATTGGATGTAACCAGCCTTCAAAGGCGGAGGAGTCAAAAGCAACTTTCGATTCAAATTAGAGAAATGCTGAGCTTTATCCGCTTCAATTCATTAAGGTATTATTCTATATAGCCTTCTAAATAGTCAGAGTGGGAACTCAAAAGCAAGAACTCTTAACCATCATTCCTTAACTCTAAAGGGCGTGAATGTGTAGATCAAGGAAGAAGGGTGGGATAGCGCCCGATTGATTGAGCGTCTTACAGCCCGTCATGCAAGCTAGCAAAGCCAGCGCAGAAGCAGCCCCCGGATCCACACAGGGTACTTCAAAGGAGGTTATCTTTAACCTACTGCTCAACAATTCCAAATCGAAATTGGAAATCTTTATTGGACCGTGATGGCCAGCTAAAACTTAACGGGGTTGAAGCATCTTCTTGGAATCACTAAGGAAGTAGGAAAGGATCCAGGGTTGCCTGAGGCCCTGAGAGCCAGGATGCTTGCTCTTGAAGATGAAGTAAACATGGTCATGGGCCAATATCTCGGTGCTGTTGAAGGTATGAATGAACACTTTACCCTAATTGGTTGGGGGTGGGCGGGAGCTTAGTAGTTGCTTAGTCGTTCAAAAGTCAGACTGTCGTAAGCCCGACACTATTCTATTTACTCTCTCAAATGAGGGGCTGGTTTATTTTGCTATAGGGGCCATCTCCTGTCATCCCTTACCTATGGTTCAGGAAAGGGATTGACCGGAATGATTGCAACGAGACACACCAACACCACTACTTAGAGGTGGAAAGGGGGGCGGTCGGAGGATGACAGAGCAATCACGCCTTGCTCCCTCCTGACATCTATTGGGAGGGAACCTCCTTTCAGAGTGTGATTCGTCGTTTCCAATGCGGTTAATTGCTATTAGGCTTTTTAGGAAAGTTCCCCTCTGCCTATGCAGTTAGCTCGACTCCAGGTATAGCTCTTAATGGGCATGTAGCCGTAGGCGGGAACTCTTCTTTTTATCTTATTCTTTGGTCAGGCTGGTAATCCCAACCAAATAAGCAATCGCAATCGCTACAAGCAACCTATTTCATACCCTTTTCGTCGTACTTCCTCTTCTCCTTCTCTTCTTTCTCTCCCTGCCGAGCTTGTTGGAGTGCCATTGCCAAGATCTAGTGTAATTCCCTTTCCCCGGGAGCCAGTCCCACTAGTGCTAGTATCAATAGGAAGATCTCACTTCTGTTTACTCAGACGCCTCTTTCTTATCGAAGACTCTGGCAGCTGGAACTCATCGGCAGCGACTCTTACCACTGCAACCTAGGCACTCAGGCCTTGGAGCTGATCTGTCAGTCCACCGTTACCACAAACCTCTACTTTGAAGTGAAGCGACTTCGTTCATTCCCGAGTCGATAATTGCCAGAGGATGGAACCCAGTAATGGCACATCAGCTTACCGATTCCTTAATAAGCATTCATTCCTGGACTTTACAAGTAACAAGTTATCCCCATATGGAGTCCGCCCAAGGGAGAAATCCAATCCAATGGGTCACTGGGACTGGGCTTGACATCAAAGACAGAGAAAAGCGTATAAGCGCAAAAAAGGAAAATTGCCTGGGAAAACAATCCCAAGGGAAGCTTCTCGCTAGTGCTTTGCCCCACCACTGAACATTGCGTTGCTATGGTCAATAAACAGCCTTAAAGTGGTTCCGAATGACCTTGAGGAGGCCCCGGCGCAGCACCTTTCTCGCTCGAAGGATCTATGAAAAGAACGTCCCACTACGAATTCCTATCCCATTAATAAAGTACAGATAAATAATATATTCCAAGTCTGACTTTTAAAGCATACGCATTGAAAAAAACCTTTGGCTTTGGACTTTCTGCTTTGATAGATCTTTCCTCTCAAAATAGGTTTTACCTAACCCACTATGTCCTTTGTTTAATACCCATTTTCAGGAGCGGGAATCTTGAATTGAAAACCCTTTCTTCTGCCCTCGCCACTTCTTTCGCTGACCCTATCCACCTCCTTTGCGGAATACCAGAAAAAGAGATGAATTAGCGGATCATAGGGCTAAGTCGAAGCATGCCTGAACCTTCTTCGTCGGAGACTGAGTTAATATACAATCCCACTTTGGAGACTTCCCTTCGGGATAGGTAGGATATGGTGCCACAAATTGTAGTCTACTCGGCATGCGTCGATTCTTTGCTGGAGAAGCCTAGATCACTAGTTTTGGACTATCGAGAAACCCCCCTCTGCCCGCATCCCTGGAACTTGCTTTGCTTTTTTGCTTTAAAGACCCCGCCTGCTTCACACCTTCTATGATAGGGGAAATACTTCCGCACGAGTACTAATTTGATTAGCATAAATGAGCCTCTTCTGAGCCCTTGAGATTTTACATATCAGCTTCAGAAGATTCAATTGGATCATTCTTGGCACAGAAGAATGAGGAAGCAAAGGTAGAGTGTGCTCTGGAACTCCAACACTTGGGTTGAACAAAAAAGGCTCAATCTTTCACTATTCAGGAGTAAGGGAAAGCAAATGCGATCTAAGCAAGACGCCCTGGAATTCCATTCTGTAGGGAAGGAGGACCTACTGAATAAGTCTCCAATCAATCGTAGGCGGGTGAGAAAATGGATTTGCCTCTTTCATTTAGTGTTCATTGTCGAATCGGACGCTTAACCCCCGCCCCCAACTACGGGGGAAGTCACACTTTAACTTCCTGCCTTGACCTAGGCCTCACATCGATCGTTCTGTCCACTGAACTCATCAATCAACCTTGACCTTGACTCTCACTACGTACTCCAACTCTATCTATTAATGAAGACGCTTTATCTAATGAAGCAGGAAGAAGACTAGGAAAGCAATCGAACAGACAAGGCTCTGTAAGAGAAGAGCTAACTGGAGTACGCCTGGAACGACGAACGAGGAGTATGAGAAGAGAGTTTCGAAGGTCAGATCGGGTTGGCTGGTAAAGCTTGTGTTCCAGGTCAATAAAGACTACAAACTAGTACTGCTAACAAGAAGCTAACAAAGCGAGGCTGCTAAAGAAGAGCTTGTTCCGGTTCCGGATACGAGAATAAGAAGAACGGAAGTACAAGAGGACAAGAAGGAGAAGAGGCGAGTACAGTTTCACTTCAGTTTCACTTGCTTGGTAACCTCTTTCCCGGTCAGAGATAGGAAAGAATCCAAAGCTTGCAAGGATGTTAGGCTTCGAACGCTGTTAGGACAGAGAAATTGGAAAGCTAGGACGAAATAGCCTACCTTGAATACAGAATCAATTACCAGACGGACTGGCTGGCCCACTTGTACGTAATAGAATCGAAATCAAGGCAAATTCCCCTGATGGGAGTGAACATAGGGATTCCCCGACGAACGAATGCAATACATGGAAGGCTTACGGATGTAGTACTGGACGGCTTTACCTACGACATTTCCTACTCCTACTTTTCATACAAAGAGAATGGGCAGCCTGGAAAACTTGGAATGATTACAGAATGCTTACCGCCTTCGATTCGGTCTATTCTAAGTGGTCCATTGGGTAAGCAGCGGAGGGAAGAGGTCTATACCCATTGCCGTAGCTAAAAGGGTTCCCTTTCTTACTTGATTGAGACTGAGAGTCAGGGCATCAGAGGTCTTAGGAATCCCATCCCTAACGAGCTAGAAGTGGAACAAGCGCTCTTAGCCTTTTGCTTGAGAGTAGGACTTGTGAAGTCTTTGACTTCAACCTGCTGCTTGACTGCTCGACTTGGCTATTGAAGAAGCTCTTTGCCTTTAGGCACCAGGAGTAGGCAAAAAAAGACGGGCTTTCCTCCAACTGGCACGATTGAAATAGACGGCTAGGAAGGTACGAAGTGACTCGACTCTAAAGGAGAGGAAGGAGGCCATTGGATGAGGTTACTTCGTTCCTCAACTTTTTGAATTTCATTCTCCCGGGAATTCGGGTTGCAACCAAAAACGAAACTTGGTAGCACTCTAATCAGCTGTGATTCCTCTTGTTGAAAAGAAAGATGCATCTCTTTTTTCTTCAAAAGCTGCCGTGCATTTCTTTTTTATAGGTATACTTGGGCCTTCACTGACCATGTGAGGACTTTTTAGGAAAAAGATGTCCGGCCTACAAAAAGAACTAAAGACTATCTGATGAAATTCTCATAGTCAAAATAGCTGATGAAAGAAAGAGAGCAGAAGTATGACCTTTTCAGGAAGAATATAAATAAAGCAAGATTTCGACCAGGCACGTATCGAAGGAGCAAAGGAGGAGGTAGCAATAGCATTAGCAGGAGCAGCAGGAAGCGAACGAAAGTGAGCTTGTTCTCGAATCAGCGCACTAGGAATCGAAGATTGAAGATGATTTCCGACAAGCGCACATTCATAGGCTGTTAGCAGGATAAGGCGAGAAAGATATTGAATGAGTTTAAAGAGCATTTATCTAAGCTAAGCCCAGTTAATCCTACTATCTTCAGGAGCTAAGCCTGGCCTCTTACAAGTCTCAATTGAGGCAGAAAAAAGACGGATTCTTAACCCGATGGGGGATCTTGCTACATAGCTTCATATCTAATCAGCTGATATACTGATGCAGGAAAATTCTTCTAAAGAAGACGTGTTGAGCTTTCTTTCCTTCGCTAACCCCCATAGTTGAATAAGAAAGTTCCGTCTCCAGTTCAGGGGAAGGACAAAGGAAAGATTCAGCGAAGGATAAGGTGGAATGAGATCCTCCGGTTTAGCTCCTTTAGTTAAGGCGCCCAACAATGGAGTTCCGTAGCTTAGGTAAGCATCCGCGAGAGGTCTTGTGGTGCATCCATCTAGAACAGCCCTCAAAACGATCCAAAACAAGAATGATTACGTTCAAGCAGAGATCTCACCAGCGGTAGAGGCGGGGAAGACCTATACTATTGATTTCCCGATACCGAGACTCTACTCTAGACAGCCATAGTCTCTAGATAGCCCTAGCCAAGGTTCCGATTCTGATAGAGTAGCCTTGCCTTCCCCACAGAGGAGATAGACTGGTCTATAAAAGGTACCTTCTGGAACTAGAAGAAGGAATGTAGGAGCTAGTCTTCAAAGCTATCCGGCATATGGGAAGCCGTGCTCATTGGCCTGTGGCGGGGGGTAATAATTATTCTATATTGCTGGGGTAAATAGCCCTTTTCCCAACCCGAACTTGGTTTATCTGATGCTTGGCTGAAGCTTACTTGCAAGCACAGCATCTGTCTCTTAGTCCTCTTTGGACAACCTTTAATCAGAGAAAGAAAACGTATATTCTATCAATCTTAGAGAGAATCTCTATTCTACACGGAAAAAGCGTATTCAACACAGACAGGCTCAGGGAAAACATCCTATACTTGGGATAAGTGAGCACAAGAGTTTGTAATGAATGCTTTTATTAGTACTTGAAATAAGCTTTATTCCTCCTGGCCAATTCACCACTTCTCACTTACTTACTACTTACTCATTAAATACCGGCTTGAACAAGGAAAGCGGTCCCTTACCTTCTCTATTTCCTTCCCTGTGATTGACTGCTTTTTCTTCCTTTTTCCATACTTCAGGAGGAAGAGATCGCCGGGTTCAACTTCCACTGGTGATGGCGATTCCTTCTTGAAAACAGTATATTCAGTTGAATCTGAATATTCTAATAATAAGATCGAATCAATTCCTATTCGAAAAGAGGATTTCATCATACCTGGCTTTCCTAACCTTACAACTGGCACTGAGACTTTACTTTTTCAAGCTGGAAATAGGGAACTCCTTTTTGGAACTGCCTTTGATCTTAGGCTCGCAGCTACTATAAAAGTAATTGTCGGGGTTTTCTCAATCGGAGAAGCCAAAATCTGTGTCAGAGATTTCCTTTGTCCGGAATGAGCTTCTACATAGGTCCTTCCATAAAGGGGCTTTTCCAATCTGTCTAGCTTCGGTGTGTTCTTTGCTTAATTAAAGGGCATCCCCCTTCTACTCCGGTCGTCCGGGTGGTCAGGGGAACTGTCAAGTGTAAAAGCTTTAAGAGATAGGAGGGAAGTGATAGATTAGTTCATGCTCAAATACAGGCGGAGTTAGCAAAGGAAGAGGTACAACATAAGCAAGTAAGCGGGTCACAAGGAAGTCGGATTCCAATCACAGTGAGTCACGCCGCTTTCAAGCCAGTAGTAATCCTGTCCCAGTTTATGTCTCTGCTTTCGAAACTGTCTTTCCTGTCTTTGAACGAATCAGCTCTTAGGACAAAGTTCGGAATCGTAGAAGGAAGACAAGACTCTATCCCTTGCCTGGCCAGTGAAGAAGGCATCTCGGAAGAGGAAAGTAGATTGGGGCTGGACCGAATAGTGCGTTGCAATTCCCATTTCATTGCCTCTATCTCATAGTACGGAGTAGAAGATAGGGTGTTAGTTGTTTCATGGTTCCCAACGGGACGTAGCTAACCCTTCTAAGATAACCAAGCGAAAAAAAGCGTATTCTAACCATGGGACAATCAATAATAAAACAGTGAGACCCAACCTGGAACAAGAACCAAACCTGACAGCGAGAGGAGAGGTGGCCCTTGGGCCACTTGACTCTAAGGAGAGGAGAGACCATTTTCATGAGAGAGGGACGAGCAAGTGACAGATTGGGAAAAAAAACAGGTAGGCCTTCTGAGCGGTCATTTAGGGGCCTTGTTAGCGACCCATCATTCTTCCCTAAGCTGTCAGAGTCCGATCGAAGCGAGCAAGAGATAGAGGAATCCTCGCTCATAGATGTGAATTGAAAAAGCAAGCCCGAATTCTTTTTAATTAGGCTCTATAGTCTGGTCCCTGTCCCTGGTAAGGTCTGATTGTTATCCGTAAGTCTTGTTTTGACCGCGGGAAGGTGAACTTTGCAAAAGTGCTTATTTGGTTGGGAAGAATAGGACTTCTGACTCCAAGCCTACCCTACCCGAAATTTTCAGCTATTGATGTAGCCTCTTGTCGATACTACTAGTCTTCTCGCTACCTACTAGAAAAATCCCATCAAGATAGATTGAATCGACGACCTATACTTCAACTAAAGGCACAAGGGCGTAGCGAGCACAGAACAGAGGAAATGCACATGGGTCTCCTTGAAGAACGGAGTCTAGGGTAAAGAAAGAAAGGTAGAGTGGGCACACTTTTACTGTGCTTGGATTGGCATGGCTGTCCCCCTTTGCTGGTTGAGGCTCGGCCTTTGACTCCGCTTGCCTCTACTTTTCATGTCAAGCGTACAAGTCTAGTTTAGTGGGATTTACTTCTAAAGACAGGAATTCTTTTTCATCTCCCCTGTCAAAGTCGACGTCTTAACCTGACTTCCTGAGCTCAGTTGATTCTTGAAGCAGTAGCTCTGGATCGAGAGCTGGATGCTTACCTTATTATTATGAAATGAAAAGGAGAAAGAGCTTTTTTTATAGATGTTGAGGTGAGTAAGGGGGGGTTTGCTGGCTTGCTGGCTAGCTCGTGCAATCAAGGAAAAATCCCTTCGCCTTCTTTTTTCAAAATGAAAAAGTAAACTACCTTAGTAAGCTAGCTTTGGTTGCTAAGCAAGCCGGGCACTACGCTAGGACGTGGATCGATCATGACGAGAATGGACTTCTCCGTAATGTAATGTAAATGTAATAGAAGAGGCAGAGTCCAGTTCCCCTCCCTTCTCGACCAGACGAAGGAGATATGAATTCCATTTAGGCGGGTCAGGGCTTGGCTTGACCCTGTGTTCTCCCGGGTCGGAGGCGAGAACTTGAAAGTGAATCATTCAGTGGTGGGGTGTTCATAGAACAGAAGGCCTCGCCCAAGGAGTGGCAGATTTGGGTGGAGTCTCGCTCATAGAGGAAGAGTACGCGCGCTAGCGCGCTACGGCTTACGTAGTTGATCGGATCAGATAGCCCTTCCTTCGGGCAAGCAACCAAACCCGGCACATCCAATTCCATTCCGATCAACAACTTGGAGGTATGGCTGAGTGGCTTAAGGCATTGGTTTGCTAAATCGACATACAAGAAGATTGTATCATGGGTTCGAATCCCATTTCCTCCGGTACGGAAATGAAAGGGGCGGGCGAAATTACGTGAGAGAAAGAACCTCTTGGTGGAGTCCAGTCCCCCGGAGGACAGAATAGCACTTCTTAGTGACTAGGAGCGGAGAGCCCGTTGCACCCTGTTTTTCTGGCCTATCTTCTTTCTATAAGCAAGCTCCCTCCGGCAGTCCCTGGACGGCTCTCGGTTCTTGAGCATGTTGGGGGATTAGGCGGCAGTTGAAAGAGCTGCTCGAAAGCTTGACGAAGAAGCGAAAAAAGCCTATCTATTCTATTTTCTTAGTTTAGTAAAGGGCTTTTCCCTTACTAGTCAAGTGGTAAGGTAGGGCGCTATTCGATGAAGAAAACAGACTTTAGGAAAGTGGTTCAGGTAGCTCAGCTGGTTAGAGCAAAGGACTGAAAATCCTTGTGTCAGTGGTTCGAATCCACTTCTAAGCAGGCGAAAGGTCCAAACCGTAGCCGGGAGCGAGCCGGATTTCGAAATGAAAGTGAAAGAGTAAGCAAAAAAATGTGAGCGCTCCTGCACTATACGGACGGCTTTTTGGCGGTAGGGTTGGGGTGGCTTGCTTGAGGCAGATTCAAAAAAAAGCGGTTGATTACTCGGATTGGTTCTCGCATCCCTGTGCCCAAAAGGATGGGCGAGTTCGGTTTGAGTGTTCATCGATCGGGTGGATCTATATGCTTCGGGGTGGTGAGACGAGGTGTAGCGCAGTCTGGTCAGCGCATCTGTTTTGGGTACAGAGGGCCATAGGTTCGAATCCTGTCACCTTGATGTGGATACGGTAGCCTTCTCCGTGGTCGGACAGTAAGGCAAAGAAAGAAAAGTCCAAAATTCTGACTTCCCTCTTTTCTTTATTTATTGATTTTTTCTCACTCTAGCTTATACTTCTAAATAGAAAAAAAGACTAAGAACGAGAAGAAAGGTGGCCCAAGGGCCACTTGACTGTAAGGAGAGGAGACATTCAATAAGTAAGTTAGCCCGGAATGAGAGAGTGAGAATGGAAATCCCATAAAGAATTTCCTAGGCCGTTTTGGATAACTACGCGTAGCCTACTCATCCGGCTCCCAACAGATGAGACCGTCCTTCTATGTCATCCGGAAGCTATTCCGAATCCTTCACACAAGAGGAAGCAGGTTCGACTAGCGCTTCGCACCTTGCTTTGGATTCACTGATTCCCTTTCTTTGAGGGACGGCAGCGGATTTGCCACATCTAACCTCTTTCGTTGAGACGTTGGTCCCTGTTCTCGATTCAGCTTCAACTACGGAGGATCGGTCTTGCTGTTCCCAACGTGGAATAGATTATTACTTCGACTACAATCAATTTTCTAACCACAACTTGTCTTGTCATACTAGAAGTTCTAACTAGAGGCAGGTCTTTTGGAAGTAAGTAGTGGCGCAGGGAATGGAGTTTTAAGAACAGGAACATCGGACCTATGCCCTTGGGCTGTTGAACAGAATTCTTTCAATTACCCCATCTCCCACTAGAAAAGAAAGTAGTATTCAAACTCCCTGGGGTGTCTGTGGAATAAAAAGACTGAGTTCTAGCTATGTCTCTTGCCTGTCCTGAGTGGAGGCAATCGGTTTATTCGTGAATAAGCATTTACCGGGAAGATGCTTTGAATGCTGCCCCTTGCCGTAAGCGCATATTTGGCAACGACTGATTCCTTCTGCCATTGAAGGAGAAAATCCCAACCAGTACTCAAGATCCGGGACTGAAATCCTACTATTGGTTTCTTCCGGAAGGGAATTTGTAACTCACCAACAGGTGGAGGAAATTCGAATTTCTTAAATAGAGCACCAACAACCGTTCCACTCGAGCGGAACTGAAGCTGCCCACCTTTTTCAGGGGGGTAGTATGTAATTGACTTAGTCCCAGAGCTCCGAAGAAAAAAAGACTAAAGAAAGATCTTTGTTGTAAAGGAGTTCTAGTCAAGTAGGGGCTTCTAGGCCCTTGATTCCACTTCTATCTCTCCTGTTCTAGGTTCAGGGTCTAATTATAGAAGCCTTGTCCTTACTACTGCTTTCGCATGGGTCCGCTCGGGCATCGCCGGTCACGTATGGGGAGTCCCATTCAACAGCAGGGGTACGAGATTGGTTAGTTATTCCTGCGCTTTAAGCTAGCATAGAAAGCATAGAAGAAAGAATGATTCGAATCAGATGTGTTAAAGAAGTCACTAGGTGCACTGGAGAATCTTGAAATCATGCCAAAAAGTCGGGAAAGCAAACCAACCTCTGAATGGAATCTTCTTCTTCTTCAAAGGAAGTCTCAGACTTATTGATGTGAGAAAGACGAAGATGCTTAAAACGATTAGCGACCGACTTCAAGGAAGTGAGGGAATCAAGCCGGTGAGCCAATTCCGTTTCAGGTACGACAAGTCCATTTTGCACTTGAAGTGAGCTTGAGTTTGCCTGATCGTCTGTAGGATTGGCCTCGCGAGTAGGGACTTTCTTTATTGTATCGATCTTTCAGACTGGCTCAATAGGGTCCCATACCTTCAAAAGAATAAGGCGGAGGAAGGGCTAATTCCGGAAGATAGTAGGCCCTTTCTTCAGAATAATCAATTAGGTTATCATCCTGCGCACGTCTCGAAAAGACTTTGGCGCCTTCCCTGATCGAGCAGACACGAAAGGGATTCATCCAGGACTCGAAAGAGATGGCGAAATTCCTCGCTCTAGCGAGACTTTGAAGGGCTTCACCTTCCCCTAAAGGGTGGTTTTCGTTCGAAATAGTGCTATTCAATTGGTCAATCCTTAGAACTCTGAATAGAGGTAGAAAGAATAGGTTGGCCTATCCTGTGGATCGAGATACCCTTAGTCCATTACTGAATAAGGAATGGTCGGGTATGAATCCTCTTCCGGGAATGAGCTGTTGTAAGGTCTTGCCTTTCTCGAAAAAGCGAAAGCTTTCATATAA